CCGATAGTATCATAAATCGAGTCGATGCAGAGGAAATGAATGCATTTACATACTATGTATTATGCTACTTTTTTTGTATTATTGTATTTTTTAGTCCAAAATAGCTAATCCTGATTATGTTCCATCCCTTAATCTACTGGATTTTACGGAGCCCACTCATCCACGACATCGTCGGGTATGATCATAGAAAAGATTCTCTTCAAGTGAACCAGCCTATCCCCTGTATGGGGCTTACACAGTGGTTGGAACAAAGACACATTTGGTTGTGAATTCCAATGTAGCAGATAAAGTTATATTTCTGCACGGCCCGGTCAATAGTTCAAGTCACACACTCCCATAATCCATTTTCTCTTAATAGAATTCCCTTCCACTTTTTATGTAAAAACAAAGAATACAATCTTGTGGAGTTGAAGGGAAATATCCAAATACATGTCTTATTTTTTAAATAATCCATATTTATAGCAATAAAATACTATCATTCCTTCACCAAGTAATAAGAGAAATGAGTAATTACAAATATCTAGAATCTATATTATTTATAAGGGACCAGAAATACCTTGCTTACGTATCATTAGGAAATGCATTAACATAAATACGGCCGTCAGAAGAGGTAATACAAAAGTGTGTAAACTATAAAAACGAGTCAAAGTGGATTGTCCAACACTAGCACTTCCGCGTAATAATTCTACAAGAGGCGATCCTATTAGAGGAATAGCGTCAGGTACACCTGTTACAATTTTGACTGCCCAATAACCAATTTGATCCCAAGGTAAAGAATAACCTGTTACACCAAACGATGCGGTCAATACACCCAGAACCACACCAGTAACCCAAGTTAATTCGCGAGGTTTTTTAAAACCACCGGTGAGGTAGACACGAAATACGTGCAGGATCATCATTAGGACCATCATACTTGCCGACCATCGATGAACTGATCGGATTAACCAACCAAAGTTAGCTTCAGTCATTATATATTGAACAGAAGCAAAAGCCTCAGTAACAGTTGGACGGTAATAAAAAGTCATAGCAAATCCCGTCGCTACTTGTACTAAAAAACAAGTCAGAGTAATTCCTCCTAGACAATAAAATATGTTGACATGCGGAGGAACATATTTACTAGTTATATCATCGGCAATCGCCTGAATCTCAAGACGTTCCTCGAACCAATCATAAACTTTATTGAGATAGGTAAACCTAGGTTACTCCCCCTCCAAGAACTGTATATGAGAATTTCATCTCGTACAGCTCAAACAAAAAAAAGACCCTAATACTTATTTAAACGAATATGTCATATTTTGTGGTTAAATGCCAAAAAATCAAGTCAGCTCGTTCGTATTTATGTTGTGTTGATCGTTACAGGCCTCTTGAATCTTCTAGACTACCTATCTTTATTGTCTTTTTTATTTGGTATTTGTATGGGATGCGGATTTTTTCTTGTTTTCTTTATTATTGATAGGAATTCTCTTGTTAAGACCCTACTTAACTAATCAATTTAAACCTCAGATTCATACGAGAACCACGATAATTCAATGAAACCTTCAAAGTCCAAAGTTCACTGAGTGAGAACCGTTGGATCATCACTTATTCACTAAAAAAAAAATAGCTATAATGACTAAAAACATAAAATACAAAGAAGCGCTTGTCCTTTGATCCAAACAAAGAAGCGCTTGTCCTTTGATCCAAATAAGAGTTTAAAAGCATAAAAACATTTTGATTTATTAAAGTTTATAAGATAGAACGGAAAGAAGTCCGGCTACGAGGTCTGACTATTATATGAATCATAGTTCGAATACTTTGTGATCTATTTGATCTATTTCGTGCTCCAGATACTCGAATGAATATCCGACGAAGTAAAACCATCTTGATAAAGATGACAGACCCCATTTTCTGTACTATCCATAGGGTCCATTCTAACAAGTCACACACTCATATTCCGGAAATCTACAATTCAGAAAAAAATTTCGCGGTCGAACTACCAAAGGAGAATAGGCTAAAATTTTTAGACCTAAAGAATTTACTTTTTTGTATCGGACGAAAAGCTAGGACTTAAAAAGTCTTCTCAGTCTAATTAACTGAAATTCCATCCAGTAGAACAGAAGAATTATAAATCTCCAAAATAATAGATAGGAATACCGCAAATAGAGCCATTGCAACACCCATCAAAGGGGTTGTTCCCCATCCAGGAGCTACTTTACCATATTCGGAATTCAATGGTTTCAATAACTTCCCTACAGTAGTGCTTCTTGGACCAGATCGAGAACTATCCTCAACAGTTTGTGTAGCCATAAATCTTTTTTTTTTTTTTTTCTTACGATCTGTTGACTTTGTATACCATTCCGTTGTAAATAAACGATCGTAGCATAGATCCATTGTGGTCTTTCAATTCTATAATAATGGAAACAGCAACCCTAGTCGCCATCTTTATATCTGGATTACTTGTAAGTTTTACTGGGTATGCTCTATATACTGCCTTTGGGCAACCCTCTCAACAATTAAGAGATCCATTCGAGGAACACGGGGACTAGTTTACGTAATCAGCCTCCAACTATTTGGAGGCTGATTACGTAAATGAAGATAATGAAAAATGAGTTCATTTTTTAGTTGAAATTTTAGGTGGTTCCCGAAAAAAAATAGCGAAAAAAATTATCCCTAAAGTCGATACTAAGAGAAATGTATAAACCAATGCTTCCATAAATTTGATCGTGGTTTACAATTATAGCTTTCATACCTGTTTTGTTTACTTGGGAGTATTCCTACGGATAAAGAAAGAAAAAGAGTCAAAGAAACGGCAGCGATTTAAATCAAGATTCCTGCAGTACCCCACTTAACTTATTAAATAAAATCGTAAACAGAAACTAGACGAAAAAAAAACAATGTTGCATCAGACTGCTTGTCTTTTTGTAGTTGTATCTCCAAGTTTTTGGAATGCACCAAATTCCAGTTGAGCATCCAAATCTGGATCAATACCAGCAAAAACATCTCTGAAGAGGGTTCTAGCACCATGCCAAATGTGTCCAAAGAAGAAAAGTAGAGCAAACGAAGCATGCCCAAAAGTAAACCAACCTCTTGGACTGCTACGAAAAACACCGTCAGATTTCAAAGTAGCACGATCTAATTCAAAAATCTCACCCAATTGAGCCCGTCTAGCATATTTTTTCACAGTTACGGGATCACTATAACTAACTCCATTAAGTTCACCACCATAAAACTCAACAGTTACACCTACTTGTTCGACACTATATTTAGATTCTGCTCTTCTAAATGGGACGTCGGCTCTAACAATTCCATCTCCGTCTACCAAAACAACCGGAAATGTTTCAAAAAAGGTAGGCATACGGCGTACAAAAAGTTCACGCCCTTCTTTATTTCGAAAGACGGGGTGTCCTAACCATCCAACAGCTATTCCATCCCCATTGTCCATTGAACCCGCTCGGAATAACCCCCCCTTTGCTGGATTATTACCAATATAATCATAAAAAGCTAATTTTTCAGGAATTTTTGCCCAAGCTTCTGATAAACTTTGATTTTCAGCTAGTCCAGCGCTAACTCTTCGATATATTTCTTGTTGAAAGTATCCCTGATCCCATTGATAACGAGTGGGACCAAATAATTCTATGGGAGTAGTTGCAGAACCATACCACATAGTTCCAGCAACAACAAAAGCGGCAAAAAAGACAGCAGCAATACTACTGGAAAGGACAGTTTCAATATTGCCCATACGTAATCCTTTGTATAGACGTTGAGGCGGACGAACACTAAGATGGAATAAGCCCGCTAATATACCCAACGTCCCTGCTGCAATATGATGAGAGGCTATTCCTCCCGGAACAAAAGGGTCAAAGCCCTCCACGCCCCACGCCGGATTTACGGGTTGGACCTTTCCGGTTAGTCCATAAGGGTCGGATACCCATATTCCAGGACCATATAATCCTGTTACATGAAATGCGCCAAAACCAAAGCAAGCCACTCCTGAAAGAAATAAATGAATTCCAAAAATCTTGGGTAAATCCAAAGAAGGTTTTCCTGTACGTTCATCACAAAAAATTTCTAGATCCCAATATACCCAATGCCAAATAGATGCCAAGAAACATAAGCCAGAAAACACGATATGTGCTCCGGCTACCCCTTCATAACTCCAAAGACCCGGATTCGTTATAGTCCCTCCTGTAATATTCCAACCGCCCCATGAATTGGTTATTCCTAAACGGGTCATGAAAGGGATAACGAACATACCTTGTCTCCACATTGGATCAAGAACCGGGTCGGAGGGATCAAAAACGGCTAATTCATATAGAGCCATCGAACCGGCCCAACCAGCAACCAGAGCCGTATGCATTATATGAACAGAAAGCAAACGACCGGGATCATTCAAGACAACAGTATGAACACGATACCAAGGCAACCCCATGGAAATACCCCTTTATCAACGAAAAATAGATCCTATGTTACTTTATTGCATTGGAAAAAACTATGCTACGGACCCCCCTTTTTTAGGTAATTATTTCGGAGCAAGGATTAATATTTGTTCTATTCTGTTAGTAATAACGGAACAATTCGATTCATCGGAAAAAAGGGAAGCGGATCTATTCTATATCCGATAAGTACCAATACGCAATGGGGGTGAGTCCTATTTTATATGAACAAAGATAGCTATTGTTGTTCATCATTCAGAAGCCCATTCGTAAAAAATTGCCTTTATTTTTATTCATTCTCTCTTACTTTAGTTTGATTTTATAGTTTCTTTTAGCTTATTCAACTTCTGTATTCAATATGATTTTTTTAAATACGACTAATAAAGTAGGAAAAAGGAGAATATTATTAAAAAATTAAATTCCCTAATTTTTCCACATCAAAGTCAAATCTGCAGTCTCTGTTTTTCATGCCCATTGGCGTTCCGAAAGTCTTTTTTCCATTTACTGAAGATGAAGAGGATTCTTGGGTTGACGTATAGTGCGACTTGTCAGACATATTGGGCTATATGGGATTTACCCGTTTTCTCCCTCGATCGAGATATCCTCTGTTTCGCCCAAAAAGATTGATTTTATTATCAAAGATTTGTAACGCGAAGCGCAAAAAAGTGGAATTAAATGCAGGGAGTATTTAGATTGATATTAGATTATCAAAAATTTTTATGGTTTACGTGATCGGACTAATAAAATGAAGTATCCAGGCTCCGTTTAGCAAAAACCCAGTTGATAATTAATATAGAATATTTTTAGAATTACTACTTAATTATGATATGCAAAATTATGCATAAAAAATTATAAAAAAAATTGAAACAGGGTGATCTTGTTGATCAAAAAAAAAAATGAAAATTTGTTGACTATTTGAAAGAAGACACGTGAAAGAAATGAATTGAAAAAAAAAAGAGTAGTAAAAAAAAAAAAGACGCGGTATTTGGTTCATTTGTCCTATATGTGCAAATCAAAATCGGGCAAATTTTTCCTTTTACTCGGGGTAGAGCATAAACCTAAAAAATGGAATAAAAAAGGAAGCAGCCCGTTCAGGAACAAGAAAAAATCATCGCCATTTAAACTTAATTAGGATCGTCAATATAAACTGAATCTCGATGAAAAAAAAATATCAATGAATCAAGTTAGTCTGACAGGCTTAAGCAACCTTTAGGATTCTAAAATCTAATAAAAGGGGCCAAGACTTTTTTTCTTTTACTTTTAAAAAGGGAGCAAGCCCTTCCCTTAAAAGTTAGAAAGAAAGGCCTTCTATGAAAAAAGGGGGGTTGTAATCGACACATTGATTTTTTCACAATTTTTATTGAACCGTATGCATCAAAAGGTGCCTGTACGGCTCCTAAGGAATAAATTTATATCCTAATCAACCGACTTTATCGAGAACGTTTTCTTTTTTTAGGTCAAGAGGCTGAGGGCGAAACCTCGAATCAAATTATGGGTCTTATGGTAGTTCTTAGTATAGACGACCCTACCAGAGATCTTTATTTATTTATAAACTCTCCTGGTGGGGGGGTAATATCTGGAATTGGTGTTTATGATACCATGCAACTTGTACCAGCCGAGGTACATACAATATGCCTGGGAGTGGCCGCTTCAATAGCTTCCCTTATCCTACTCGGAGGGACAATTCCCAAACGTCTAGCCTGCCCTAACTCTTGGCGCCAACGAGTTTTTTTTAGAGAAAAAATACTATGCCTTCGCCATCGGAAATATTCATTTGTTAAGTAATAATAGCATGGCACTTCGAATTCGATAGAAAATTTTTTAGATTCAAAAACATGTATTCTATATTGAAAAAGTAGTATGAGATAAGGAAGGGGCATTTCTTTCAAATGATATCTTACCTATTCGGAACACATTGACACATCTAAGTGTCACAAACTTTGTCTTAACACCGGGAGCTTGCTTACAAACTTGTTGAAAAAATTTATATAAAAAAAAAAGACACTTTGGGATTGCTGAATCATACACGAAAAAAATAATAATATATAAAGCAACGGAACCATCATAATATTTCATAAAATTAATACCCCACTAATACCTCACAAAACAGATTAGATTTTAGCCCTAAAAAAAGATGCTCATTGGACTATGTTATGGATCCTTTATGGATCTGCGTATAATACAACCTATATATCATTTTTTATTTACCCAAAAGTTACCCCAAATAAAAGAAGGATAATTTACCCCAAAGAAAAGAAAAGAAAAGAAAGGTAAAAAAAAACATAACTTCCGTTGTGGAGCCGTATGCAATGAAAAAATGCCTGTACGGTTACTCAAAATTCTCTTTTTTTTTTTTTCCTCTACCACTTTTTCCCTTTTGTAACTTGGGTGCCCCCTTTTCTACCCATTTCTAACAACTAGAAAAACCCATTCTATTGTATCATCAGGGTAATGATCCATCAACCCGCAAGTTCATTTTTTGAGTCACCATGCGTCGAATTTCTCGTGGAATCGGATGAGCTGATAATAGTTCGCGAAAACCTCGTAGGGCTTTATGTACAAAGAACTGGCCAACCAACATGGATTATATCCGAAGACCTGGAACGGGATATTTTTATGTCACCAACAGAAGCCCAAGCCCATGGCATTGTTGATCATGTAGGGCTTGACCTAGAGATTCAATAAAAAAACAGATTTCTTTCACGCCGATCGAAAATTGATAATTTTAGATCTTTTCGATTATATGGTGTTGTGTCGTCGGTCTCTAAAATCTAATTGTTTCTCTCTGAAATCTATTTTTTGAATATTCAAGAGAAGCACTTCCGCGTTAGACGGTTAGACTACGACTAAACCAACCCTTTATTTATATGATTCCGTATGCCAACCATTAAACAACTTATTAGAAATACAAGACAGCCAATCCGAAATGTCACGAAATCCCCAGCGCTTCGGGGATGCCCTCAGCGACGAGGAACATGTACTCGGGTGTATGTGCGACTCGTTTAGATCATAGACGGAGACACAAAAAGGAAATTCTTTTTGAAATATCAAGGATCAGTACCTTTGAATAAAATAGAATGGAGGAACTCAATTTAAAATGAAAAAAGAGAGATCGTTCATATTTTCTATTGTGTCTGAAACTTATGGTTTACATTGGTGCAAATCCAAAAAACTCTATTTTTTTTAGAAAACCCCCAATGATAACAAATGATTATCCATTAAGCGGGGGAAATTCAAATTTTTATTTAAAATATTCCACTCTTGAAAGAAAAGAACGGACTAACAGGGTAAACGACCAAATCAATTTTAAAAGTGAAATACCGTTACTGTATAAAGTGGATCTCATTGTGAAAGACCTATTACTGGAATATTCATGGGGTAGAGCCAAAGAATGTGAATTGTACAAGTTACCAATAGTATTGATTAATTCAAAGAAGGAGCTCCGGTGTATAGAGAGGACCTCACCGTTTTAGAAGTAACCATAGAAACGATGGAACCCACTATTTATACACTTCTATTTTTTGATATCAAGTATAAAGGCAATTTCTCCTTTCAAAGCAAAGGAAAATATCTAGCAAAAAATAGTGGTGGGGAAGGTTAGAGTAGCAAAAGCCATTGGAATTTTTTTTTATACACTGGAAAAAATCGTTTGGTTATTAATAGACTAGTAAAGGGGAAAAGAATAACTCAAAAAAGAATGAGTTATTCATCAAAGTTTGATTTATTCAATGACTAGAATTAAACGCGGATATATAGCTCGGAAACGTAGAACACAACTTCGTTCCTTTACATCAAGCTTTCGAGGGGCTCATTCACGACTTATGCGAACTATGACTGAACAGAGAATAAAAGCCTTAGTTTCGGCTCGTCGAGATAGGAGAGTAAGAAAAAGAGATTTTCGTCGTTTATGGATCACTCGAATAAATGCCGTAATTCACGAAATGGGGGTATTCTATAACTATAACCGATTCATACACAATCTGTACAATAAGCAATTACTTCTTAATCGGAAAATACTTGGACAAATAGCTCTATTAAATAGGAGTTGTCTTTATACGATTTCGAATGGGATCAAACAATAAGGGGGTTGCAAGAAATCCACTAAAAGAATTTTTCTTTTAAATAGAGTTCTAAGTAGAATGGGCTCGGGGAAGGTAGAGTAGAAATTAGTATTATAAAAAAGTCGTAAAAAAAAACTAGGGTATATAGTAGCTAAAAAAAGAGTGATTCTTTTTTTTTTCGACGGTTTTTTTTATAACAGACACGGACGTAACAATCAAATTTTTATTATTGATTGGATTTTCCGAACAAAATATTAATATCTTTTTGAATTCCTTCAGATTGGAATTGTTATGCAATTGAAGAATAAGGCTATTTTTTTCTGGTTCTAAGGCTAGTAGTTCTAGGGGTCGAATGACGGCTAGTAGTTCTAGGGGTCGAATGACGGCTAGTAGTTCTAGAGGTCGTCTGATTATTAAGAAAAGGTAACAAAGATAAAATACGAGCTTGTTTTATAGCACTAGTAATTAATCGTTGTTGTTTTAAAGTAACTCTATTCACACGTCTAGATAATATTTTTCCTTGTTCACTAATAAATCGACTAATTAAACTCATGTTTCTATAATCAATTCGATCCCCCGATTGGATCGGGGGCAAACGCCTACGAAAAGATCGCTTGGATTTCGTAAAAAGTTTCTTAGATTTATTCATAATTTTTTTATTCCTTCTCTCTAAAATCCTATTTTGATCGGATCAAAATAAAAATGATTTTTATTTCTATTTTCTCTATAGTCTAGAGTTTCTATATAGAATTAAGAATATAGGATTAGATTTCTTTATATTGATTTTATATATATATATAGAGACTATAATTATTTATTCCGGTTCTTAAAAAAAAGAGTTGACATATAAGCCAAGCACTCCATTTGATCTATTTCTTTATTTCCCCGTGAATTGTATGTTTATAACAATAGGGACAGAATTTTCTCAATTCCAATTGACTCGGGGTGTTATGCCGATTCTTTTGAGTAATATATCTGGAAATTCCCGCCGATTCCTTCTTAATATAATTTCGAACACAACTGTTACATTCCAAAATAATTGTTACTCGAACATCTTTACCCTTTGCCATGAAACCTCCTTTGGATTTATGATTCACCCCAATCTTCTATTTGAAATTTAGCATCCCGAAAGAACAAGAACCAAAAAAATAGAAGCTGTTAACTAAAAAAAAATGGATTCAATATTTCGTTGCAATGAATAGTAATTAAATAAAATAATAAGCAATACAATGATTTTTTGAAAACTATATTTCAAATCTTTGTACAGTTTTTTTTAAGTATCTCGTAGGATACTCTTTACCACGCAACACCTTCTTTTCGGTCTATTAATAATTTAATTGGATCCTGAACCCCCCACTTTTTCTAATAAAAAAAAATAATAATAAATAGAAAAAGTGGGTGGGGGTTAGTCCCCGATGGTTGGTTGTATCTCTAAATTTGTGAACCTTTTCTGATGTTAATAACTAGAATTAAAAAAAGGGAAATGTTAATGCATCTGGAAATAAACGATTAATCTCTATTAATAAACCTGCTAACGAAACGAACCATAGAGTACTTAGTACCGGCGCTACGGAAAGATATGTTTTTAGATCTCGCATTTGAAACCCTCCTTCTTTCTTCTTTATTGTATTACATTATATATAGTAATATATATAACTACAGATGTACATGTAGTTAAGAAGTTATTGTATACGTAACCCCCCCCCATTATAATTGAAATATTGGCTACTAGAACGATCTTATAGATTCCATTTTACAATGGAAACACCTATTTATGTCAAATTTCAATTTAGAGAATTCTCGTATAAAAAAGTCAATTTTGAATTATATGCTTATTATCTGATATGAGAAAAAAAGAAGAAGGATGTGGAAAACAAGGCAGGAATTCTCTACAATGAAACTGTAAACCAATTGAAAGGGATGTAGCGCAGCTTGGTAGCGCGTTTGTTTTGGGTACAAAATGTCACGGGTTCGAATCCTGTCATCCCTACCTATTACTGCTCTTCTGAGCAGTAACGATGGATCCATTTTCGATCTATCTTTTTTTTAAGAAAATTGGACATACATATAATTCTGAAATTTATGATGTCCTATTATATAGATATAGTATATACGTAAAAAATGGATTCTGGTTAAAGAATGTCCTCTTTATAGCCTTTTCGTTTTTTAGAAAAAAAAATAAAAGCGCTCTTAGTTCAGTTCGGTAGAACGTGGGTCTCCAAAACCCAATGTCGTAGGTTCAAATCCTACAGAGCGTGATTTCACTCTTGTTTATTAGATTGTGTCAAAATTCCACTGTTCGCAAATAATGGAGCAACAATCTGAATTAGACCTCCCGCATACGAAAACAAGAAGGAGGTCCGTAAAAAAAAAAGAGATATTAATTAATTAAAAGTCCAACTGATCACCACGCCTGTATTGTAAATAAGCAGTTACGAATAATCCAGCCAAAGTAATAGGAATTAGACCTAAGACGATTCCAAATAAAAAAACTTCAATCATTTCAATTTTCTTTCTTTTTTTTCATTTTTTTAAGGGAGAAAAGAGAGGTACTAGCTATTCCTAGCTCTTAATCTGTATTGCCGATGAATCTCAATGACCAAAATTGAGTAATTAACACGGTAAGGAACTCTCGAACATAATGAAATACCACAGAACTCCTTTTTTAGAAATGCATTAAATGAATTTCAAATAAGTCGTATTTTGCTTAGACCAATAAATATAACTGAGGTTATAGTTAAAGCTGCTAGTAGAAAACCGAAATAACTAGTTATAGTAGGCATGAAGGGACTCAATAAAATATGTTTTTTTATACATATGTTTCTAAAGTACTTCCCTAAGTTTCAATTTCATTTTTTTTTTTAGAGATAGAAATAGATAAAAATACTAGTTACAAGAATAAAAAAATGAAATTGAAAATTTGTTAATTATCAATCATTATAGGTGGTATGCACAAAAATAGAGAAAAAGAACTAAATTCCGCGTCTTTGGCATCTGCACCATCTCAGGATTCAGAATTCACGTAACTGATTCATTTAAAAACTCTTTAATAAATTAATCATAAAAAAAATAATACATAAAAAAACAAAAAGCATAATAACCCGATTATCTAACTTTAGTCAAAACATATAACTTTTTTTGAATTAATATGTCCAAAAAATTTTTTAAGTTCTTTTATTCTTTTTTTTTTTTAGTCACCTTAGAACCTAGAATAGGCCCCTTTCGACTTTATTAAAATTGAATTTACTTAAAGTTTAATTTGAACTCATTAGATTAAATAGTAGAGCGGTTTTCTTCATTTAATCTATCGAATGAGACCAAAAACGGGTATCCTACACGGAGAACGAGATCCGTCAAAAAAATATTTCTTTATTTGAACTCGATTTTTAAAACTTGTAATTAGCAATTTCTATTATCGTTTACTTTATAGGTTTTACGTTTTTATTTCGAGATTATATAGAAAAAAAAGTGAAAAACCCATCATCTTTGTAGTTAGTTAAATAAAGAAAAAGCCTTTGAATTGAATACAACAAAACAATGCCCGCATTACAAATATTTCGTATTATGCTTTTTTTATTATTTATTATGATTTTTTGTTGTTCTTTATTAATTGAGAAAAAAAGATTTTTTTGTTACTGGAAATGAATTCCTTAAAATGCAACAAAAAGAAAAAAAAAAGGGGGGGGGGGTCGCATTTTCATTAAATAAAAATCTCTTATACAATTATGCATATGCCTATGCAAAGAAAATGAAATTTATGTATTTTGGATTCAATTGACTTGGGACAATATGGGAATTCCCTTCATGAATTATTAGAATTAAAAACCAACCTCTTGGATTTTCATTTTATCCAATCTTTAGTTTATTTTCTAGTCTAAAACGAATAAAGGATCAAAGCCCCTATAGATTACAGGTACGGGAATTTGAAGAAGAAGAAGTGGGACGTGGTATACATCGACAAGCAAGAAAGAAAAGAAAGAAATTATCTAACACCTCGTTTATATACTAATTCAAATTGCGTTGCTGT